ATATATATTGTTTTTTTATTTTTAAATATAATATATATATACAAAATTTTGGAGGAATAATCTCCTGGTACGGCTTTTCTTGTTTTTGGGGTTTGGCAAGATATAATGGAGCTTTTGGTACTCAGGGGGGTAGGGGGGTTTGACGAAAATCCTCCGGGGGGGAACTTAGTGTTTTTTGCTCTTGTAAAATTACCTTATGCACCTGAAACATCTTAATGCAATTCTTAAGTAATGTCATTTCAACATGCAGGTACTATTAACATGAAATATTAATGAACGCCCTTTATTTTTAATTTAAACATCACTGGAAATGTTGAAGAAAAAGCCCCCAAACAAAAAATACCCCATGCCTATAAGAGAACGCTCGGCTTGGTGGGTAACGAGTTCAATGAACCACACCAATAACCTATGCCATTTATAGTTCATATTATGGGTAGCTTAAATGTCGGGGACCTGAAATAGGAACCAAATGCCAGGAATAGAGCACTGAGTGCTACCCCCACAATTTGTGTCCCTGATTCTATCATTAAACGTAAGCCCTTGCGTTGTGCTGGTTGGTCGGTTCTTACTGTGAGTTCATTGTAGCTCCCAATTTTTGTTGATCTCTGCAAGGAAAATTTTGCGGGCGACATTCATGGTTTTATTACAATTTTTTCTTGTTCCATTAATTTCATGGTTTTTTAAAATATAAATTCTTGCGTATAGTTATGTGTACTATTTTGTGTTCGAATGTTCTCATTGATGGGCGTTTGAAGTAGAATGTAATTGTCTCTACCTCATCATGTACGATAAATAATAATATGTATTCCTGTCAGAAAACATAAAAATGTTAGAATTTTATTGCTAGCACGAAGATTAATGTTATTCCATATACTTTGATTATTATATGATATATTAATTAATGCTTATTAGACATAATGTAATGTTTTCAGAGGGTAGTTTAATTTATGATCTTAGCTTTGGGAGCTAAGGGTGAGAGTTAAAATCTCTCCCTTCTGATTGCGCTAGGAAGAATTCTAATCTTCATTCTCCGGTTTACAAGGCCGGTGCTTTAAAATTAAGCTACTAGGGCATCAATTATCAGCTGAGTATTTTATTTTCTATTCAAGCAATTAACGGGTTTAGCACTAAAAATAGTATAAAATATAGTACAGATGCGGTTTGTCCAATAATAATGAATGGGTGTTCTACAGGCATTCCCCCAATTCATGTTAAAACAAGCATATCGGCCACAAGAAGTCAGAATAGAATTTGGGAGGCGGGCCGAAATGTTAGTGCTCGTTGTTTTGAGGTGTGTAGGAGAGGCACTAGCATAAGAATCAGGATGGAGAATAGAAGTGCCAATACTCCGCCCAGTTTATTTGGGATGGATCGAAGAATAGCATAGGCAAAGAGGAAATATCACTCTGGTTTAATATGGGGCGGGGTAACTATCGGGTTAGCAGGGGTGAAATTGTCTGGGTCTCCTAAAATATTGGGGTAGAACAGGGCTAGTGATGTAAGAGCAGTAAGTATAATAATAAAACCTAGCAGGTCTTTGTATGAAAAGTAGGGGTGAAATGGAATTTTGTCTGCGTCAGAATTAAGGCCTGCGGGATTATTAGATCCTGTTTCATGGAGGAAAAGCAAATGAAGTATAGTAGCGGCTAAGACTACAAAGGGTAGGAGGAAGTGGAACGCGAAAAAGCGGGTTAGAGTTGCGTTATCAACCGAAAAACCGCCTCAAATTCATTGAACTAAGGTGTTTCCTACGTATGGAACAGCTGATAGTAAGTTTGTAATTACTGTTGCCCCTCAGAAGGACATTTGGCCCCAAGGAAGGACGTATCCTACGAAAGCTGTTATTATTACAAGTAGAAATAGGACTACTCCAATATTTCATGTCTCTTTATAAAGGTATGAGCCATAATATAGGCCTCGTGCGATGTGTATATAAAGGCAGATAAAGAAAAAAGATGCTCCGTTAGCGTGGAGGTTCCGAATTAGTCAGCCGTAGTTGACATCTCGGCAAATATGTGCTACGGAGGAGAAAGCTGTTGAGATGTCTGAGGTGTAGTGTATTGCAAGGAAGAGCCCTGTTAGGATTTGAGTAATTAAGCAGAGTCCCAGCAAAGACCCAAAGTTTCACATGGCTGAAATATTGGAAGGGGTGGGGAGATCAACTAAGGCATCGTTAGCAATTTTTAGGATCGGGTGGGTTTTTCGTAGGCTTGCCATTAAAGGGTTTCTATAGTTGAATTACAACAATGGTTTTTCATATCATCAGTCCTGGTTAAAGTCCGGGTAGAAATTATGGAATACTTTATTTTTTTATTCATGGTGTTGTTAGTTTTAGGGGTATTGGGGGTTGCTTCTAATCCTGCCCCCTATTTTGCTGCCTTTGGGCTAGTATTAGGGGCTGGAGGAGGTTGTGGGGTTTTAGCAAGTTATGGGGGGTCTTTCGTCTCTTTAGTGTTATTATTAATTTATTTGGGAGGAATGTTGGTGGTTTTTGCCTATTCTGCTGCTTTAGCAGCAGAGCCCTATCCTGAGTCTTGGGGGGAATGATCAGTTTTGGGTTATGTTGCAGGTTATAGTTTATTATGTATTACAGCGGCTTTTGTGTGTGTTAAAGGTGTTGATCAGCCTTGTTTTATAATGGACGAGTCTCATGGTCTTTCAGCTTTGCGAGGGGATTTTGGGGGCGTGTCTTATATGTATTATTTGGGGGGCGAGATGCTTATGATTTGTGGGTGGGCTCTATTGCTTACACTTTTTGTAGTTCTTGAGCTATCTCGGGGGCGAGAACGGGGCTCTTTGCGGGCAATTTAAGTAATTAAAGTAATTAAGACTGCAATAGTGGTAGTTAGGAGTAGTATGCCCAGATAGGTTTTAATTAACCCTTGCTGAGGATCGTTAATCGTTTTGATTATAGGAATTTGAGCTATTGCTGCCCCTTTTGGGCCGACTTTTTCTAACCAAATTTGGTCTACAAGCTGAGTGGCTGCGTATTGCCCCAGTGTTAGTATTGCTTTCGGCATAGCTCGGTGCACGATTGATGAATAGTAGCCTAATATGTTTGAGAAGTTGTGAGCGTTAATTTTAGGGGTTATTTTTAGCTGCTTATTCGTTAAATTGGCAAGTTCCACGGCTGTAATTAGTCCAGCAACAGTGACAACTAGGGCCCCCAGTTTAAGGAGAGGGGGTATTGTTATAATTTGGGTCTTAGTGGGTATAAAGTTTGAGGTGATAATGAGGCCTGCAATAATGCTGCCTCAGGCGAGCCGTTTGATGGGATTTAGTATGGTTGGATCGTTTTCATTAATAGGGGATAAGGAAGAGAATCGGGGCTGTCCCATTGATGCGAAGAAGATGATTCGAAAGCTATATACTGCTGTAAAAGAGGTGGCTAAAAGGGTTAAGGTTAGGGCTCAGGCGTTAAGGTAGGATGTGTTTAAAGCTTCAATGATTGCGTCTTTTGAAAAAAATCCTGCTAGAAAAGGTGTTCCTGTTAGGGCTAGACTTCCAATAGTTATGCACGAGGACGTGAAAGGCATGGTGTTGTGGAGTCCTCCTATTTTTCGAATATCTTGTTCGTCGTTAAGACTGTGGATGATAGACCCTGAGCAGAGGAAAAGCATGGCTTTAAAGAAGGCGTGGGTACAGATATGTAGAAAGGCTAACTGAGGCTGGTTAAGTCCGATGGTTACTATTATTAATCCTAGCTGACTGGATGTTGAGAAAGCTACGATTTTTTTGATGTCATTTTGGGTCAGAGCACAAATTGCTGTAAAAAGCGTTGTTAAAGATCCCAGGCAGAGGCAGGTTGTGAGTGCTAGTTGGTTAGTTTGTATAATTGGGTGGAGTCGAATTAAAAGGAAAATGCCTGCAACAACTATGGTGCTAGAATGCAGTAGGGCAGATACTGGTGTTGGGCCTTCTATTGCGGCCGGTAGTCATGGGTGGAGCCCAAATTGAGCGGATTTTCCGGTGGCGGCTAGGATGAGGCCCATTAAAGGGAGGGTAAGATCCATGTCTTGTGTTGTGATGAAGATTTGTTGAATTTCTCAGCTATTTGTGTTTATTGCTAGTCAAGCTATGCTTATGATTAGGCCAATATCCCCTACGCGGTTGTAGATTACTGCTTGTAGGGCCGCAGTATTGGCATCTGCTCGTCCGTGCCACCATCCGATTAGCAGAAAAGATATAATGCCAACTCCTTCTCACCCGATGAAGAGTTGAAACATGTTGTTAGCTGTAACTAAAGTAATTATGGCAATTAAAAACACTAGGAGGTACTTGAAGAATCGGTTTATATAGGGGTCTGCTGATATATATCAGGCGGCAAATTCTAGGATGGATCAGGTTACGTAGAGTGCAATTGGGGTGAAAATAATAGAGAACTGGTCAAATTTAAAGCTTGTATTAAGATCAAAGGTTATTGTGTTAATTCAACTTCAGTTTGTTGTAATTGTCTCCATTCCTTGGTCAAGGAAAATGCATAGCGGTATTAGGCTAATAAAGAAGGCCAATTGGACTGCTGTCTTTACTTGAAGTGTAGCTCAAGTCTTTTTAGGAGGAGACGGGTTGAGTGTTGTAAAAATTGGATAGGCCAATACGACTAGTACAAGTAGTAGTGTTGTGTTGAATATTAAAGTTGTATTATGCATAGCCACTACTTGGAGTTGCACCAAGAGTTTTTGGTTCCTAAGACCAATGGATGGACTATTATCCTTTAGGGGCCAAGGGACCCATGGAGTCTAACCATGGCTTAGAAAAATTAGCACTCTCCCAAGAATACCCTCTCCCTTGGTGAACAAGAGGGTTTTATCCTCTATCGCTAGAATCACAATCTAGAGTTTTGTTTAAACTATATTTACATATACATCAGCCTCACATAAGTTCAGGTTTTAGTACTAAGAGTATTAGGGGCGCCAGGTGAAGGGCAATTAAAAGATGTTCTCGGGTGTGTGAAGGCTCCAGGCCAACAATATGGTTGGGGGTGGGGCCTCGCTGGGTTATTAGGAATATGTAAAGAGAGTAGCCTGCTGTAATTAGGGTCCCCAGGCCTGTCAGAAGGATGGTAAAATAAGACCAGTTGAAAACAGAAGTGATAATTATTAGCTCCCCTATTAGGTTGGGCAAGGGGGGAAGTGCCAGGTTTGCTAGTGAAGTAATAAATCACCAAGTGGCCATTAGAGGGAGAAGAGTCTGTAGGCCTCGTGCAAGAAGAAGGGTTCGGCTATGTGTTCGTTCGTAGTTTGTGTTTGCTATGCAGAATAGTGCTGAGGAGACAAGGCCGTGGGCAATTATCAGGATAATTGCTCCGGTGAATCCTCATGGTGTTTGGATCAGGATTCCTGCTGCCACTAATCCCATGTGGCTTACTGAGGAATAGGCAATTATAGATTTTAGGTCTGTTTGTCGTAAACAGATCGAGCCGGTTATAATAATGCCTCAAAGGGCAAGGATAATAAAAGGGTAGGCCAGTTCTTTAGTAATGGGGGCGAGGATCATTAGGATTCGTATTATTCCGTACCCCCCTAGTTTGAGCAAGACGGCGGCAAGGACCATTGATCCGGCGATTGGTGCCTCAACATGTGCTTTAGGGAGTCAGAGGTGTACACCGTAGAGAGGTATTTTGACCAGAAAGGCTACAAGACAGCCGACTCATCAAATTTTAGTGCTTCATGAGGCCATATGAATGTCTGTGTGTTGAATAATAAATATTGACAGGCTCCCTAGGTCTTTTTGTAAAATAAGAAGGGCTACTAGTAAAGGGAGCGATCCTGCTAGGGTGTAGAATAAAAAGTAAGTACCTGCGTTCAGGCGTTCTGCTTGATTCCCTCAACGCGTGATAATAATTAACGTGGGGATTAGTGTCGCCTCAAACATAATATAAAATATTATGATTTCTGTTGCCCCAAAAGCTAGGATTAGAAAAATCTGTAGAGAGGTTAGTAGTATAATAAATGTGCGTTGTCGGCTGACTGGTTCTGTTAGCATGTGATTTTGGCTTGCGATAATTATGAGGGGGAGGAGCCAACAGGAGAGGATTAATAAAGGGGTGGATAAAGGGTCGGTTGCAATGTAGGAGTTGGACGAGGCTCATCCTGTTTCTGTTTCTCACTTTGCTCAGGTCAAGCTGATGATGGCAATTGTGAGGCTTTGTGATGAAGTTGTAATTCAAAGTCATTTCTTGTTTACTAGTCAAGTCGTGGGGATCATTATAATTGTTGGGATTAGAATTTTTAGCATTGTAGAAGATTTAGGGCCTTTAAGTGGTCTGTTCCGTGGGTTCGGGAGGTGGCTACTAGCAACGCCAGCCCCGCACTAGCCTCACAAGCGGAGAATGCTAAAAGTATTATAGGGGTTGACGAAAAAACACTTGAGTTTATTTGAATAGATCACAGGGCCAGACCTACATATAGGGAGAGCATTATAGCCTCTAAACAGAGTAGGGCTGAGAGAAGATGCTTCCGGTGAAAGGCGAGCCCTGATAGTCCGAGGGTGAATGCTAGGGTAAATGTAAAATGAGTTGGAGTCATAAGACGATCATGGACTTGAACCACGTTTTGCTGAGCCGAAATCAGCGGTCTTTCTTTAGACTAATCGTCTATTCAGCCCATTCTAGGCCTCCTTGGGCTCATTCGTAGGCAAGTCCGATGGTTAATAAGATAATAATTGAGGTGGCTCAAAATAGGGTTTGGGCTGTAGTTATTAGTTGATTGCCTCATGGGAGAGGCAGCAGAAGGGCGATTTCTAGGTCAAAAAGAAGAAAAAGGATTGCTACTAAGAAGAAGCGCATTGAGAATGGTAGGCGGGCAGAGCCTAGAGGATCAAAGCCACACTCGTAGGGGGAAAGTTTTTCTGAGTCTGGGTTTATTTGAGGGAGTCAAAAGGATACAAGGATTAGGACACATGATAGGGTTGTGGTAATTATTAAGACTGAGATAATAGGATTCATTATCTTTCCCTGGGCTTTAACCAGGATTAAATAATTGGAAGTCACTTGTATTTGCTTGATACTAGAAAGATTATGAGCCTCATCAGTAGATTGAGATATAGAGGAACAGTCACACAACATCAACGAAATGTCAATACCATGCTGCGGCCTCAAATCCGAAATGGTGTTCTGAAGTGAAGTGATATTTTACTTGTCGTAGTAGGCAGACTGCCAAGAATGTTGATCCAATAATAACATGCAAGCCGTGGAAGCCTGTGGCTACAAAGAATGTTGAGCCGTAGACCCCGTCGGCAATAGTAAAAGGGGCCTCATAATATTCTATTGCTTGGAGTAAAGTAAAATAGAAGCCTAATAAAATAGTTAGGGTGAGAGATTGAATAGCCTGTTTTCGTTCACCTTCCATAATGCTGTGGTGGGCCCATGTAACGGTTACCCCTGAAGCTAGAAGTACGGCGGTATTAAGAAGAGGGACTTCAAATGGGTCTAAGGTTGTAATGCCTGTAGGAGGCCAGCAGGCGCCTAGTTCTGGGGTGGGAGCAAGGCTAGAGTGGTAAAATGCCCAGAAGAAGCCTAGGAAGAAGAAAACTTCCGAGGTAATGAACAAAATTATTCCATACCGTAGTCCTTTTTGTACAGGGGGAGTGTGGTGTCCTTGAAAGGTTCCTTCTCGTACAATGTCTCGCCATCATTGGTATATAGTGAGCAGTAATAATACTATTCCTAATGAAACTAGGGTTAAAGATTGAAAGTGAAATCATATGGCTGTTCCAGAAGTAACTAGCAGGGCGGCAACTGCGCCTGTTAAGGGCCATGGGCTTGGGTCGACTATGTGATATGCGTGTGCTTGGTGTGCCATTATACGTTTTCTTGTAAATAGAGGCTTAGTAATAAAACAAAGACGTAAGCTTGGATTATTGCTACTGCCACTTCAAGTAAGGTCAGAAGGAAGAGGACTAGTGATGTAATGATGGCTACGGTTGGTATAAGCGGCAGAAGAACGAAGACAGCAGTGGCAATAAGTTGAATTAAAAGGTGGCCTGCTGTGAGGTTTGCGGTAAGTCGTACGCCCAAGGCAAGTGGTCGGATAAATAAGCTAATGGTTTCAATAATAATAAGTACCGGAATTAGGGGAACAGGTGTTCCTTCAGGCAGTAAGTGTCCCAAAGCAATAGTTGGTTGATTCCGCATTCCAATGATTACAGTTGCCAACCAAAGAGGTACTGCAAACCCTATATTTAGGGAGAGCTGAGTAGTGGGTGTAAAAGTATAGGGAAGGAGCCCTAGTAGGTTCATGCTAATTAGGAAGAGTATTAGAGATGTAAACAGGGCTGCTCATTTATGTCCGGCTGGGTTAAGGGGCGTAAAGATTTGTTGTGTAAATAGTCCTACGAATCATCCTTGTAAGGTAAGTAGACGATTGTTGATTCAACGGCGAGTGCAAGTCGGATATAGAACTCAGGGTAGGAGCAAGGCAAGTCCTATTAAAGGGACTCCTATTAGCGTGGGGCTTATAAATTGGTCGAAGAAGTTTAATGCCATGGTCAGCTTCAAGGGTTGGTTGATGTGCTCTCTGTGGTGTGGGGGTTTGGTTCATTGTTGAAGGTATGGGACATGACTTTGGTAGGGGCGATGAAGAGAAATACTAATCATGAGAATACTAAAATTATAAATCAAGGGGTGGGGTTTAGTTGAGGCATGTCACCAAGGGTGGTCGGAATCACCAATCTTTAGCTTAAAAGGCTAATGCTAGGTCCTGTTTAGCTTCTCAGTGAGGCGTCTTCGAGTATTGTAGATGATCAGGCTTCAAAATGGTGTAGGGGCACTGCTTCTACTACGATAGGCATAAAGCTGTGGTTTGCACCACAAATCTCGGAACATTGTCCATAATACACCCCGGGTCGGGCTGCGATAAATGCTGTTTGGTTTAGTCGTCCTGGTACTGCGTCTATTTTAACCCCAAGAGCTGGGACAGCTCATGAGTGAAGTACATCTTCTGCTGTAACTAGCACTCGCACAGGGGATTCTATTGGGACTACTATTCGGTGGTCGGTTTCTAGCAGGCGAAATTGTCCAGGAGCTAGGTCTTGGGTTGGAATTATGTAGGAGTCAAAACCTAAGTCTTCGTAGTCAGTATACTCATAGCTTCAATACCATTGATGTCCAATTGCTTTAATTGTTAGGTGTGGATCATTAATTTCGTCTATTAAATATAAGATTCGAAGGGATGGGAGTGCAATTAAGATTAGAATTACTGCCGGTAATACAGTTCAAACAATTTCAATCTCTTGAGAGTCTAGAATATAGGTATCTGTTAATGTGGTTGTTACCATGGCTACAATAATATAAAGAACGAGCGTGCTAATTAAGAAGACAATTATAAGTGCGTGGTCGTGGAAATGGAGAAGCTCCTCTATAACAGGGGATGCTGCGTCTTGGAAACCTAGTTGAGCGGGATGTGCCATTAAGATGCGCGGGGTTTTAACCCACAATTCCATCTTGACAAGGTGGCGTAATTTTTGTTACTAGCATCTTATAAAAAGAGAGTGACAGAGTGGTGATGTGGTCGGCTTGAAACCGTCTTATGGGGGTTCAATTCCTTCCTTTCTTGTATATTTGACTGTTTTTCCATGTAAGGGGTTAGTATCTCAAAATTTATAATCTCAGGAAGGGTGCACACGGACGTATCCGGGCTCTTCAAATGTGTGGTAGGGAGGAGGGCAGCCGTGCAGTCATTCAACATTTGTAGGAGTTAATTCTACTCATTTAACCTCTCGTTTTGAGGCAAACGCTTCTCATAGAATAAATAGGAATAGGATCACAGCCGTGAGAGACACTAAGGAGCCAATAGAAGAAATTGTATTTCATAGGGTGTAGGCATCGGGGTAGTCTGAGTATCGCCGGGGTATCCCTGCTAGGCCCAGGAAATGTTGAGGAAAGAAGGTGAGGTTTACCCCAATAAACATAACTCCGAAGTGAATTTTGGTTCAAGTGTCGTGTAGGGTATACCCGGTGAATAGGGGAAACCAATGTACGAAGCCCCCTATAATTGCAAACACAGCCCCCATAGAAAGAACATAGTGGAAGTGCGCTACTACGTAATATGTGTCATGAAGTACAATGTCGATAGATGAATTGGCTAGTACAATGCCGGTTAGGCCTCCAACTGTAAATAGAAAGATAAAGCCGAGTGCCCAGAGAAGGGGTGTTTCTCACTTGATTTGGCCGCCATGAAGGGTGGCGAGTCAGCTAAAGACTTTTACACCAGTTGGAATTGCAATAATTATTGTAGCGGAGGTAAAATAAGCACGAGTGTCTACATCTATTCCAACCGTAAATATGTGGTGGGCTCATACGATAAAGCCTAGGAGACCAATTGCTATTATTGCTCAAACCATTCCTATGTACCCAAAGGGTTGGGGTTTACCAGCATAATATGCAACAATATGAGAAATTATTCCAAACCCTGGCAAGATTAAAATGTAGACTTCGGGATGACCAAAGAATCAGAAAAGGTGTTGGTAAAGAATCGGGTCTCCTCCTCCAGCAGGGTCAAAGAAAGTTGTATTTAAATTTCGGTCGGTTAAGAGCATGGTAATACCGGCTGCTAATACTGGAAGAGAGAGCAATAACAATACAGCCGTTACTAGGACTGCTCAGACAAATAAAGGTGTTTGGTATTGTGTGATGGCGGGAGGCTTCATATTAATAATGGTTGTAATAAAATTAATTGCCCCCAGGATTGATGATACACCTGCCAGATGCAGGGAGAAGATAGTTAGGTCAACAGATGCTCCGGCATGGGCTAAATTTCCTGCTAAAGGAGGATAGACTGTTCAGCCGGTTCCTGCCCCTGCTTCAACCCCAGAAGAGGCGAGTAATAGTAAAAAAGAGGGGGGAAGTAGCCAGAAGCTTATGTTGTTTATTCGTGGAAATGCTATATCAGGCGCTCCAATTATTAAGGGCACAAGTCAGTTTCCAAACCCACCAATTATGATTGGTATTACTATAAAGAAGATTATTACAAAAGCATGAGCAGTTACGATAACATTATAAATTTGGTCGTCACCTAAAAGAGCTCCGGGTTGGCTAAGCTCGGCCCGGATTAGGAGGCTTAATGCGGTGCCAACCATGCCGGCCCAGGCACCAAAGACTAGATATAGGGTGCCGATATCTTTATGGTTCGTAGAGAAAAATCAACGGGTGATTGCCACAGGTAAGATGGCCGAGTGTCCAGGCGGTGGGCTGTAGTCCCATGTAGAGAGGTTTAATTCCTTTTCTTATCAAGTTTTGTGGTGTAGCAGCACTCCAGATTGCAAACCTGGCGGCGTAGAGTAGCCTCTGCCGAAACTTCCCCTCCCCGGAGACGGGGAAGTAGATGGATGCCTGCTGGTTTTGGCGCCTAGCTGTTAACTAGGATTTTGAGGGATCGAGGCCCTCCTATCTATAAAGGCCTTAGCTTAATTAAAGTGTTTGATTTGCATTCAACTTATGTGGGATAAAGTCCCGCAGGTCTTAGCAGAGGCTGGGAGGATTTCACTCCCGCTTGAGGCTTTGAAGGCCTCTGGTCTGGCTATCCTAAGCCCCTATGTTAATAGGGCCATGGCTGATGGGGTAATGGGTAGTAATATGAGCGAGGTAACCGCTATTAGGGGCAGGGGGGTTATAACTGTTGTCTTAAATCGTCAAGGAGATTTATTGACGATTATGTTAGGGCCACATGTAAGCGTTATACTATAGCAGAGTCGAAGGTAAAAAAATAGACTTAGTAAGGCGGCGAGTGCTATAATAGTGGCGGTTATGGGAAGGCCCTGTTTAGTGAGCTCTTGTAGGATCATTCATTTTGGTATAAACCCTGTAAGAGGGGGAAGACCGCCGAGAGAGAGTATCGTAAGTATAGTAATAGTAGTCACGGTGGGGGCTTTTGCTCAAACTATTGTGATAGCGTTGATGCTAGTTGCTGATACGGTTTTTAGAGTTAAAAACGCGGTGGATGTCATGACAATATAAATTGCTAGATTAAGCAATATAAGATTTGGGGAATATTTTAGTACAATAAGTATTCATCCTATATGGGCAATTGAGGAGTATGCTAGGATTTTCCGCAGTTGTGTTTGATTTAGCCCTCCTCAGCCCCCAATGAGAGCGGATAATAGTCCAATTATAAGTAGCACTGTGGTGTTGACGCTGGGGGCAAGTTGGTAAATTAGGATTATGGGGGCAAGCTTTTGTCATGTTGATAAAATTAGGCCGGTTGTGAGATCTAATCCTTGAAGTACTTCTGGAAGCCAGAGGTGGGTGGGAGCAAGTCCGATTTTTATTCCTAAGGAAATCATGATTATAGTTGCTGTAAGGGGATAAGAGATTTGTTGAATATGTCATTCTCCAAGGATTCAGGCGTTGGAGGTAGCGGCAAATAATATCAGAGCTGCTGCGGCCGCTTGGGTAAGAAAATATTTTGTTGTGGCTTCAACTGCACGTGGGTGGTGTTGTTGGGCTATTAGAGGAATAATAGCGAGTGTGTTAATTTCTAGCCCTATTCATGCTATGAGTCAGTGGGAGCTAGCAAATGTGATTGTAGTTCCAAGACCCAGGCTTGCTATAAGAATAAATATAATTCATGGGTTCATTAGTAAAGGAAGGATTTTAACCAACATGTTCGGGGTATGGGCCCGAAAGCTTATTTAGCTGACCTTACTAGGAGGTAGTGTAATGGAAGCACTAGGAGTTTTGATCTCCTAAGTATGGGTTCGAGCCCCTTTTTCCTAAGGAAGCGGGAGGGTTTTAATCTCCATGATCCACTCTATCAAAGTGGCCCTTTGGTTTCAGGCACGTTTCCTTTAAAACTGAGGAGGCAGGCCAGCCAGTGCGATGGGTAAGGCCATGTTTCATATTAACAGTGCCAGAGCGAGGGGGAGGAAGTTTTTTCACACCAGGTGTATAAGTTGGTCATATCGAAACCGAGGATAAGAGGCTCGAACTCATAGAAATATTACTGAGAGAAGGGCGGCTTTAAATATTAGATTAATGGTTGTTAGTTCTGGTACTAATGGGTTATGTATGGCGCCTAAGAAGAGAATCGTAGAAAGGGTGTTTATGAGAAGGATATTTGAATATTCAGCTAAGAAAAAGAGTGCGAACGGCCCTCCTGCATATTCAACATTAAAGCCAGACACTAGCTCTGATTCACCTTCTGTTAGGTCAAAGGGGGCTCGGTTAGTTTCTGCTAGTGTTGAAACATATCATATGGCGGCGAGGGGTCACCCTGGGGCTAATAGTCAGACTGCTTCTTGCGCAGTATTAAATATGGTAAGATTAAATCCCCCTACTATGATAATTGTGGATAACAAAATTAATCCTAGGCTTACCTCATAGGAAATAGTTTGTGCTACGGCCCGTAGGGCCCCAATTAGGGCATATTTCGAGTTTGAGGCTCAGCCTGACCCAAGGATTGAATATACGGCAAGGCTTGAGAGGGCAAGTACGAAAAGGATGCCTAAATTAAGGTTAATTACAGGGTAAGGCATTGGAATTGGGGCCCATATCGCAAGGGCGAGAGTTAAGGCTAGGGTGGGGGTTGCTAGGAATAGAAAAGGGGATGCTGTGGATGGGCGGATGGGTTCCTTAATAAAGAGTTTTACTCCATCAGCAATTGGTTGTAGTAGGCCATAAGGACCGACTACGTTGGGCCCTTTTCGTAGTTGTATATATCCCAGTACTTTTCGTTCCAGGAGTGTAAGGAAGGCCACCGCTAGTAGAATTGGAACAATATATGCTAGGGGATTAATAAGGTGGGTTATGACTGTGTTCATAGCTGAAGGAGAGGATTTGAACCTCCGAAAGAAAGGGCTTAGGCCTTTTGCAATTACCAGGCTCTGCCACCTTAGCATGCCATTATCTTTGGCGGGTGTGTCTTTCCCATTATGCGCTTTATATGCTTTCAGCGGGTTGGGTCGGGGCTTGTGTCTTCGTAGGCCCCCCTGCTCCGGTCCTTTCGTACTAGGGGCAGGCAGTTCATAGATAGAAACCGACCTGGATTGCTCCGGTCTGAACTCAGATCACGTAGGACTATTAATCGTTGAACAAACGAACCCTTAATAGCGGCTGCACCAATAGGATGTCCTGATCCAACATCGAGGTCGTAAACCCTCTCGTCGATATGGACTCTGGGAGAGGATTGCGCTGTTATCCCTAGGGTAACTCGGTTCGTTGATCAGGTTTTAGCCTGGGTCATTCTTGGTCAAAATTTTTGATACTTAGAGTAGTTTTTCTTAGTTTAAGGGTTCTCCCGTTCCACGTGGAGGCTTCTTTTTCCTCCATGGTCGCCCCAACCGAAGGCGTATTGATCATCAGTGTTTGTTTCCCCCGGTTTTGGTTCAAATCAGGGTTTTGTTGACTTGGTCATCCGCCTAAAGCTCCATAGGGTCTTCTCGTCTTATGTTATCATGCCCGCTTCTGCACGGGCAGATCAATTTCATTGACTGGGGGGAGGAGACAGTTAAACCCTCGTTATGCCATTCATACAGGTCTCCATTTAAAAGACAAGTGATTACGCTACCTTCGCGCGGTTAAAATACCGCGGCCGTTAAACACTGCTGTCACAGGGCAGGCGGGACCTCTAATACTTCATTGTTAGCAAGAGGCGATGTTTTTGGTAAACAGGCGGGGTCCTAGTTTTGCCGAGTTCCTTCTCTCCCTTTTAGTCTTTCCAGGGTACACTCCTGTGTCGGGTTGACGGTATTTATGACAGGGTTTTCTTGTTCATTGGTTAGTTCTTTGTTATTCCCTCGTTTTGGGTCCGATAATTGTCAGCGGTTAATCCTATCTGACTCACAATTGTGCAAGGAGAGGGGTGTGTCCCTCTTATTACTAATTCTAGCATTATCTTCTCTATTTTAATATAGGGAGGCTCAGTATTTATAGGGGGTTGGGCTTGATTTAATTTTATTGTTGGTTTGGCTTTGCTTGGGCTTTAACGCTATCTTTACAGGTGGCTGCTTTTAGGCCCACTGGGGGAAGTGCCTTGGGTTTTAGTCCTTTTCCTCCTTAATAAGGTTGTATCCTTTTTCAAAAGGGCTGTACCCCTTTTGACTAACTGCTATATTTTGCTTATTCTTTTTATATATAAGGTTAGAATATTATAGCGCTGAACTTATATTCAGTTTCTGAGCAACCAGCTATCACCAGGTTCGGTAGGCTTATCACCTCTACTCGGAAGTCTCTCCACTCTTTTGCCACAGAGACGGATTTGCCCCTTTGGGCTGCTCCGGAGTAGCTCCCCTGGTTTCGGGGGGTCAAACTTAAGTTCTCTTTGCTTGGGCTTTCTTGCTAGATCATGATGCAAAAGGTACAAGTATTAATCTTTGCTTTTTCTTGCTTTGTTGGGTTATTTCATTTCTTTTTCAGCTTTCCCTTGCGGTACTTTTTCTATTGCTCTGGGGACCTTTTCTATCACCTATACTTGGGCGGTAAAATGTTTTAATATATGGTTGTGGTGTTCTTATTTATATTTTTCAATTATGGCTGTGTTCAGGCTAGCTTTTTAGCTTAGGATGATTCGATTTGCACGAGTGTCTTCTCAGTGTAAGGGAGATGCTTTTCTACTTAGCTACATCCTAATTATTCCAAGCGCACCTTCCGGTACACTTACCATGTTACGACTTGCCTCCTCTCTATTATTCTTAAGTTTTTATGGACTGTCATTTCGTTTTTCGAGGAGAGTGACGGGCGGTGTGTACGCGCCTCAGGGCCGGTTTCAAAAGAACTCTCTTTTTTCTTTTTACTGCTAAATCCACCTTCTGCTATGCATTTTTCATTGCAATTTTCGTAGTGTTCTGTTACCAGAAAATGTAGCCCATCTCTTTCCCCTCCATTCGCTACACCTCGACCTGACGTGTTGGGCGTTGCCCATTTTGCTTACTGTTACTCTTTCAAAAGGTAAACTGGCGACGGCGGTATATAGGCGGAATTGGCAAGGAGGGGTGAGGTTTAACGGGGATTATCGGTTATAGGACAGGCTCCTCTAGGTGGGTTTGAGGCACCGCCAAGTCCCTTGGGTTTTAAGCTGGGGCTCGTAGTTCCCTGGCGGGTGAAGTTTGTAGGGTTATCACCTTGGTTTAAGGCTAAGCATAGTGGGGTATCTAATCCCAGTTTGTGTCTTAGCTATCGTGAGTTCAAGACCTATAGAACCACTTTCGTTGTCGGTCTTCGTGACCCCCATGGCGTATGACAGCATAAGGGGTATTTGGCTCTATTACAGCTCTATCTTTAATCACACTTTACGCCGTAAAACGTCAATTTGGGTCTCTCGTATAACCGCGGTTGCTGGCACGAGTTTTACCGGCCCTTTTAGCTCTAACTAAGTCAAGCTTTCGCTTATGGCTTAATGTCTGTCACTGCTGAGTTCCCTTGGGGGTGTGGCTAAGCAAGGCGTTTTGGGCCACTAAGGTGTGCCTGATGCCTGCTCCTTTTTCCCTTACGGGGATAAAGGGCATTCTCACAGGGGTGCGGGTACTTGCATGTGTAAGTTGAGCTACAACTGATGCTAAAGTCAGGACCAGGCTTTTGTGCTATTGGAACTTCTTAGGGTTCATCTTGGCATCTTCAGTGCCATGCTTTGGATTAAGCTACATTAAC